TTGGGTACCTATTATGAGATTTATGGGCATTATTTAGTAATAAGAAGTATAAAAAAAGAAATTCGTTGTATATACATTCGAACCACTGTCGGTCATATTTCTTTTTATCGAGAAATCGAAGAGGCTATACAAGGTTTTTGTCGGGCCTATTCATATGGTATCTAATCATATCTAATCATATAGATGGTTGGTGTTGGTATCTAAGCTAGGTAAATTTCTGATACTGGTTTAAATTCTGGTCTTGTCGATTCAACTAGGATCTTTTCAATACGCAATACGTGAATAAAGATAAAGAAAAGGAAGTTTTCCAATCATTCACTCAAATCCATTGTCGAACCGAATGCCACTGAGTGGAATATGGAGGTACTTATGGCAGAACGGGCCAATCTAGTCTTTCACAATAACGTGATAGGTGGAACTGCCATTAAACGACTTATTAGCAGATTAATAGATCATTTTGGAATGGCATATACATCACACATCCTGGATCAAGTAAAGACTCTAGGGTTCCGTCAAGCTACTGCTACATCTATTTCATTAGGAATTGATGATCTTTTAACAATACCTTCTAAAGGATGGCTAGTCCAAGATGCTGAACAACAAAGTTTGATTTTGGAAAAACATAACCATTATGGGAATGTCCATGCGGTAGAAAAATTACGCCAATCCATTGAAATATGGTATGCTACAAGCGAATATTTGCGACAAGAAATGAATCCTAATTTTAGGATGACTGACCCTCTTAATCCAGTCCATATAATGTCTTTTTCAGGAGCTCGAGGAAATGCATCTCAAGTGCACCAATTAGTAGGAATGAGGGGATTAATGTCAGATCCACAAGGACAAATGATTGAGTTACCCATTCAAAGCAATTTACGCGAAGGACTATCTTTAACAGAATATATTATTTCTTGCTACGGAGCCCGCAAAGGGGTTGTCGATACTGCTGTACGAACATCAGATGCTGGATATCTTACACGTAGACTTGTTGAAGTGGTTCAACACATTGTTGTACGTCGAACAGATTGCGGTACCATTCGAGGGATTTCTGTGAATACCCGAAATGGAATGATGCCAGAAAGAATTTTGATACAAACATTAATTGGTCGTGTATTAGCAGACGATATATATATAGGTTCACGATGCATTGTCGTTCGAAATCAAGATATTGGAATTGGACTTATCAATCGATTCATAACTTTTAAAACACAACCAATATTTATTCGAACCCCCTTTACCTGTAGGAATACGTCTTGGATCTGCCGATTGTGTTATGGCCGGAGTCCGATTCATGGGGACCTGGTAGAATTGGGAGAAGCTGTCGGTATTATAGCTGGTCAATCTATTGGAGAACCGGGCACTCAACTAACATTAAGAACTTTTCATACTGGTGGAGTATTCACAGGGGGTACTGCAGAATATGTGCGAGCCCCCTCGAATGGAAAAATAAAATTTAATGAGGATTTAGTTCACCCTACACGCACACGTCATGGATATCCTGCTTTTCTATGTAATATAGACTTGTATGTAACTATTGAAAGTGACGATATTATACATAACGTGATTATTCCACCAAAAAGTTTTCTATTAGTTCAAAATGATCAATATGTAAAATCAGAACAAGTGATTGCTGAGATCCGCGCGGGAACATCTACTTTTAATTTGAAAGAAAAGGTTCGAAAACATATTTATTCTGACTCCGAAGGGGAAATGCATTGGAGTACCGATGTATACCATGCATCCGAATTTATGTATAGTAATGTACATATCTTACCAAAAACAAGTCATTTATGGATATTATCAGGAAAGTCGTGTAGGTCTGATGCAATCCATTTTTTACTTCGCAAGGATCAAGATCAAATTCACAGTAATTCTCTTTCTACCACAAAAACAAATATTTCTAACCTTTCAGTAAGTAATGATGAAGTAAAAAATAAATTATTTAATTTCAATACTTTAGGTACAAAAGAAAGGAGGATTACCGATTATTCAATATTTAATCAAATCCAAATCCTATGTATGGATCATTGTCATTTGATGTATCCTGCTCTTTTTCACGATACTTTTTCTTTTTTGGCAAAAAGACGAAGAAATAGATTTCTTATTCCATTCCAATCGATTCAAGAACGAAAGAACGAACTAATGCGCCCTTCTGGTGTCTCGATTGAAATACCGATCAATGGTATTTTTCATAGAAATAGTATTTTTGCTTATTTCGATGATCCTCAATACAGAAGACAGAGTTCAGGAATTACTAAATATAGAACTATAGGAATTCAGTCCATTTTTCAAAAAGAAGATTTAATTGAATATCGAGGAATCAAAGAATTAAAGCCAAAATATCAAATCAAAGTAGATCGATTTTTTTTTATTCCCGAAGAAGTGCATATTTTACCCGAATCTTCTTCTATAATGGTACGAAATAATAGTCTCGTTGGAATAGGAACACCAATCACTTTAAATATAAGAAGTCGAGTAAGAGGATTGGTCCGATTGGAAAAGAAAAAAAAAAAAATTGAATTAAAAATATTTTCTGGAAATATCCATTTTCCTGGAGAGATGGATAAGATATCCCGACCCAGTGCCATCTTGATACCACCCAGAACGGTAAAAAAAAAAAGGAAGGAATCAAAAAAACTGAACAATTGGACCTATGTCCAATGGATCACAACTACCAAGAAAAAGTATTTTGTTTTGGTTAGACCTGTAATTCTATATGAAATACCAGACAGTATCAATTTTGTAAAACTTTTTCCCCAAGATCTGTTCCAGGAAAAGGATAATCTGGAACTTAAAGTTATCAATTATATTCTTTATGGAAATGGAAAATCCATTCGGGGAATTTCCGACACAAGGATTCAATTAGTTCGGACTTGTTTAGTCTTGAATTGGGCTCAAGACAAAAGAAGTTCTTCCATTGAAGAGGCCCTCGCTTCCTTTGTTGAAGTAAGTACAAATGGTTTGATTGAGTACTTCCTAAGAATTTATTTAGTGAAATCTCATACTTCATATATCCGAAAAAGGAATGACCCATCTGGTTTAGGATTGATCTCGGATTCGGATCGGATCAATATCAATCCCTTTTTATCTATTAATTCCAAGACAAAAATTCAACAATCACTTAGCCAAAATCACGGAACTATTCGTATGTTGTTGAATAGAAATAAGGAATGCCGATCTTTGATAATTTTGTCATCATCTAATTGTTTTCAAATGAGACCTTTCAACAACGTAAAAGATCCTAATGGGATAAAAAAGGATCCTATAATTGCAATTAAGAATTCGTTAGGCCCTTTAGGAATAGCCCTTCAAATTGCAAATTTTTATTCATTTTCTCGTTTAATAACTCATAATCAGATCTCAATAACTAAAAATTTGCAACTTGACAAATTAAAGGAAACCTTTCAAGTAATTAAATATTATTTAATGGACGAAAACGAGACAATTTTTAAACCCGATCTATACAGTAACATCGTTTTAAATCCATTCCATTTGAATTGGTATTTTCTCCATCATAATTTTTGTGAAAAAACTTTTACAATAATTAGTCTTGGACAATTTATTTGTGAAAATATATGTATAGCTCAAACGAAAAATGGACCACATTTAAAACTAAAATCGGGTCAAGTTCTAACTGTTCAAAAGGATTCTGTAATAATAAGATCGGCTAAGCCTTATTTGGCGACTCCAGGAGCAACCATTCATGGCCATTATGGAGAAATCCTTTATGAAGGAGATATATTAGTTACATTTATATATGAAAAATCCAGATCCGGTGATATAACACAAGGTCTTCCAAAAGTGGAACAGATATTAGAAATACGTTCGATTGATTCAATATCGATGAATCTAGAAAAAAGAATTGATGCTTGGAACGAATGTATAACAAGAATTCTCGGCATTCCCTGGGGATTCTTGATTGGTGCTGAGCTAACTATAGCGCAAAGTCGTATTTCTTTAGTTAATAAAATCCAAAAGGTTTATCGATCCCAGGGAGTACACATCCATAATCGACATATAGAAATTATTGTGCGTCAAATAACATCCAAAGTATTGGTTTCAGAAGATGGAATGTCTAATGTATTTTTACCTGGCGAACTAATTGGATTATTGCGAGCCGAACGAACGGGGCGTGCCTTGGAAGAAGCAATTTGTTACCGAGCTTTATTATTGGGAATAACAAAAACATCTCTGAATACTCAAAGTTTCATATCCGAAGCGAGTTTTCAAGAAACTGCTAGAGTTTTAGCAAAAGCCGCTCTTCGGGGTCGTATCGATTGGTTGAAAGGTCTTAAAGAGAATGTTGTTTTAGGGGGAATGATCCCCGTTGGTACCGGGTTCAAAAGAATAATGCACCGTTCGCGGTCAGGGCAACAGAACAAGATTACCTTGGAAAAAAAAAAGAATTTATTCGAAGTAGAAATTAGAAATCTTTTGTTCCATCACAGAAAATTATTTGATTTTTTTCATTTCAAAGAATTTATGTGATACATTCGAAATCTAGGATTTAATGCTTCCTATAAAGAAGATTAGATTCATCCCTTTAAAATTAAAAGCAGTCATTTGATTTCTTAATAAAGTAAGTATAATAAATATAATAAATCGAAAAAAATGAATGGATTGATTATGTATTAACAGACAATCTTCAATAAAAGAGAAGGTTCCATCGGAACAATTATTTATTTCTATTTCAGGATACCAGGTCTCTTTTTTTTCAATTTTTAAAAAAAAAAATGTGGGGATAAATGACAAAAAGATATTGGAACATAACTTTTGAAGAGATGATGGAAGCAGGAGTTCATTTTGGCCATGATACCAGGAAATGGAATCCTCGAATGGCACCTTATATATCCACAAAGCATAAGGGTATTCATATTATAAATCTTACTCAAACTGCTCGTTTTTTATCAGAAGCTTGTGATTTGGTTTTTGATGCAGCAAGCAGAGGAAAACAATTCTTAATTGTTGGTACAAAAAAAAAAGCAGCCGATTCAGTAAAACGGGCTGCAATAAGAGCTCGATGTCATTATGTTAATAAAAAATGGCTCGGCGGTATGTTAACGAATTGGTATACTACAGAAACAAGACTTCGTAAGTTCAGGGACTTGAGAACGGAGCAAAAGACGGGTAAACTCACCTCTCTTCCAAAAAGAGATGCCGCTACGTTGAAGAGACAATTATCTCATTTGGAAACATATCTGGGTGGCATAAAATATATGACGGGGTTACCCGATCTTGTAATAATCGTTGATCAGCAAGAAGAATATACGGCTCTTAGAGAATGTATCACTTTGGGAATTCCAACAATTTGTTTAATCGATACAAATTGTGACCCCGATCTCGCAGATATTTCGATTCCAGCTAATGATGATGCTATAGCTTCAATCCGATTAATTCTTAACAAATTAGTATTTGCAATTAGTGAAGGTCGTTCTAGCTATATACAAAATTTTTGATTAATAATTAATAATAAGATTAATAAATTTTTAGACTTGGTGTGGTGGGGGGATTCATAGATTTATGGAATCTATTATTATATTATTATTATACAATTAAAAAATTGTGCAATAAAGAACAAACAGAAATATTATGTGATGAGTAGGTATTCCAAATAGAAAATGAAAGTAAAAAAGTAAACGGTTGAATCAAAATAATTCCCTTTCAAGTTATATTTTTTTTATTTTAGAGGGCAGGGCAATATGAATGTTCTATTAGGTTCCATCAACACATTAAACAGATTATACGATATATCTGCTGTGGAAGTAGGTCAACATCTCTATTGGCAAATAGGGGATTTTGAAGTGCATGCTCAAGTACTTATTACCTCTTGGGTTGTAATTGCTATCTTATTAGTTTCAACCATTGTAGTTGTTCGAAATCCGCAAACTATTCCCACTTCCGGTCAAAATTTCTTTGAATATGTCCTTGAATTCATTCGAGACGTGAGCAAAACTCAGATTGGAGAAGAATATGGTCCGTGGGTTCCATTTATTGGAACTCTGTTTCTATTTATTTTTGTTTCCAATTGGTCAGGGGCTCTTTTACCTTGGAAAATTATAAAGTTACCTCATGGAGAGTTAGCTGCACCCACTAATGATATAAATACTACTGTTGCATTAGCTTTACTTACATCAGTAGCATATTTCTATGCGGGTATTTCAAAAAAAGGATTGGCTTATTTTGGTAAATACATCCAACCAACTCCAATCCTTTTACCGATTAACATCTTAGAAGATTTCACAAAACCCTTATCGCTTAGTTTTCGACTTTTCGGAAATATATTAGCTGATGAATTAGTAGTTGTTGTTCTTGTTTCGTTAGTACCTTTAGTAGTTCCTATACCTGTTATGTTCCTTGGATTATTTACAAGTGGTATTCAAGCTCTTATTTTTGCTACTTTAGCTGCGGCTTATATAGGTGAATCCATAGAAGGGCATCATTGACGAGTTATCGAAATAGTATTTTTTGAGTTTAGCCCTCCACAAAGTAGGTGCGGCTCACGATAATCTACTTTTTGAATTAAAAATAATCAAAAGTATTATCCACCCCCCAAAAGATGCAATTGCAATAAGGATAAGGTATAAATAAAATAATAAAAGAAAGGGTAGGGGAGTCAAACTAGATGTATATATAATCTAATCGATATAAGACAACTCTTTCCTTTTTTGTAGGTTTCAAAGAATAATTCTCGAATCCAATTGAATATAAGACACAACTAATTGGTTTACGGTATGGAAGAAACACATGTATATGTCATATTAGATCTTCACTAGTTATATATGAATATATATCTAAATTTGTCCTGCTATTACTCTAAATTTAGATGGGGATTCAAAAAACAAAGTCCTTCCGTTTCATCTGTTGTAATTGTGAATTGACTATGGAATGACTAAAAAAATGAAATAAAGAACGAAGAATTTAAAGAAAGGTTCTTAAATTTTAAGAATTTAAGATAAGAACATAAATTGTATGTATTCACAAAAAACTACATGGGTAGAAAAGAAAAAAGAAATATCGAAGTAATTTGGATAGTTCAATAAATATTATTATATTATTTCAGTTTGTAATTTCAATTACACTTTGACTAGATAAAGATAAATATGAAGAATGAAATAATAAAGTCATAATTTCTTGGTTGATTATATTATTAACTATTTCTTTTCTTTATTTTATTTGGAATAGGAGAAACTTATCATGAATCCGCTAATTTCTGCTGCTTCTGTTATTGCTGCTGGGTTGGCCGTCGGGCTTGCTTCCATTGGACCTGGAGTTGGTCAAGGCACAGCTGCAGGGCAAGCTGTAGAAGGGATTGCGCGACAACCGGAAGCAGAGGACAAAATAAGGGGTACTTTATTACTTAGTCTGGCTTTTATGGAAGCTTTAACTATTTATGGGCTGGTTGTAGCATTAGCGCTTTTATTTGCGAATCCCTTTGTTTAATCTTTTAAAAATAGAAAGATAAAAATACATGTTCTTTTTTCCGTGGACTTTCTTTACTGC